AAGGAATAAAAAAACTTTCATTGTTTTTCCGATTGATTGAACAAAAAAAGGGAAACTCGGTCATTCTTTTTCTGGCCAATCAAACTAATTCTTAATTCTATAGGGTTGACTAAAAATGAATCTTGTGATATAATTGCTATGCTTAGTGTGTGACTCGTTGGTTTTTTTTAGGGTTAGGATTAGGATTAGGATTAAAAAAAGACCAGCCCGGTAGTATGAAAACCAACTCATCACTTCGTATTATCTGGATCTAAAGAAGCAGTCAAGATATGATAAATCGGTCATATCTATGTAGCAACTGAAGTTTCTTTTGAATAAACTTTAATTCTAAGTTTAAAGCAAAATACAGAAGATAAGGTGTGGATAAATGGAAGGATGAGAGAAAGAGAGAAAAAGAATATCAATGATATAGAAATCCAATATGTAAGGTCTATGAGTCATCTCATAAAAGACAGTGTAATAAAGCATCAATACTAATTGATTCATCTATAATGAAATATTAAATGAATCCTTCTTATAGAAGAAAAAAATGAAGAAAAAAATCAAGAGCTTCGAGCCAGCCAATAAAGACTAAGAAGGTTGACTCAAGAATAAATTGGATTATGAGCTCCGTTGTAGAATTCTGACCTAACCATTAAATACGAAGCGGTGGGAACGATGGAACCTGTGACTGCAAAAGATTTTATTGAACAAATGAATCTTACTGATTCACTAGTCGGGATGGCGAAATGAACCGGAAATCAATTCATCTATTCTGAGAAGTCACGAACAAGCGCTACGACTGAAATAGAGATTGCAAGAGTAAATATTCGCCCGCGAAAACTTTCTTTTTTTTTGAATTTGAATTGGGATAAAGGACAAAATAAAATAAAGATTTATTAGAACGTTAGAAAAAAAAACTATTATTTATAAAATTATTTATAAAAATGTTCTAATATCTAATTGAAATTCCATTTTGAATCCTTTTATTCGCGAGGAGCTGGATGAGAAGAAACTCTCACGTCCAGTTCTGTAGTAGAGATGGAATTCCGAAACAACCATCAACTATAACCCCAAAAGAACTAGATTCCGTAAACAACATAGAGGAAGAATGAAGGGAAGATCTTATCGAGGTAATCATATTTGTTTCGGTAAATACGCTCTTCAGGCACTTGAACCTGCTTGGATCACATCTAGACAAATCGAAGCAGGTCGACGAGCAATGACACGAAATGCACGCCGTGGTGGAAAAATATGGGTCCGTGTATTTCCAGACAAACCAGTTACAGTAAGACCTGCTGAAACACGTATGGGTTCGGGGAAAGGATCCCCTGAATATTGGGTAGCTGTTGTTAAACCGGGGCGAATACTATATGAAATGGGTGGAGTAGCCGAAAATCGAGCCAGAAGAGCTATTTTACTAGCAGCATCCAAAATGCCTATACGAACTCAATTAATTATTTCGGGATAAAAATGTAGAACCGACAGAAATGAGTCTCGGGGATGAAACCGCAGGTTTCTTTTTTTGGACAAACAATATTTCTTTTATTTTCTTTATCCTTTGCGTTGGAAGAATAGACTAAAAAATTGATATGATTCAACATCAGACCCATTTAAATGTAGCGGATAACAGCGGGGCTCGAGAATTGATGTGTATTCGAATCATAGGAGCTAGTAATCGTCGCTATGCTTATATTGGTGACGTTATTGTTGCTGTGATCAAAGAAGCAGTCCCAAAAATGCGCCTAGAAAAATCAGAAGTAGTCAGAGCTGTAATTGTCCGTACCTGTAAAGAACTTAAACGTGACAGCGGTATGATAATACGATATGATGACAATGCTGCAGTTGTGATTGATCAAAAAGGAAATCCAAAAGGAAGTCGAATTATTGGTGCAATCCCCGAGGAATTGAAAGAATTCAATTTTACTAAAATAGTTTCATTAGCTCCCGAGGTATTATAAAATAAAATGAGATCGTGATATCTTTGGGGTATTTGAAAGAAATAGATTAAGAACTAGATTAATTCGTAGATTGTGTCTCAGGCATATACCTTGAAAAATTCATATTCATAAACCAATAAAAAAACCAATAAAATAAAGAAAAACATGTTAATTATCAAGACACCAATAATTTGAGTTCATGATGGGTACAGACACTATTGCTGAGATAATAACCTCTATACGAAATGCTGATATGGCTAGAATAAGAGTTATTCGCATAGCATCTACTAATATTACCGAAAATATTGTTAAAATACTTTTCCAAGAAGGTTTTATCGAAAACGTCAGAAAACATCGAGCAAAAAACAAATATTTTTTGGTTGTAACCCTGCGACGTAGAAGGAATAGGAAACGCCCCTATAGAAATTTTTTCAATTTAAAACGGATCAGTCGGCCCAGTCTACGAATCTATTCTTACTCTCAAGAAATTCCTAGAATTTTAGGTGGGACAGGGATTGTAATTCTTTCTACTTCTCGAGGTATAATGACAGACCGGGAGGCTCGACTAGAAGGAATTGGCGGAGAAATTTTATGTTATATATGGTAATCATTTTAATATCCAAATGGGATCCGAAACCTCTTCCTATTTATAAAAAAAAAAAGAAAGAGGGTGAGTTGTCTAATATCGTTTCTACTCCATTAGTTGATACTTCAAGGGGGCTTTACCTGCAATGACAGAACAAAAATGGATTCACGAAGGTTTAATTACTGAATCGTTTCCCAATGGCATGTTCCGGGTTCGGTTAGATAATGAAGATCTGGTTCTAGGTTATGTTTCAGGAAAGATCCGTCGAAGTTCTATAAGAATACTGCCAGGAGACAAAGTCAAAATTGAAATAAGTCGTTATGATTCAACCAGAGGACGTATAATTTCTCGACTCGACAACGACAGCGACAGCGAAAACGAAAACGAAAACGAAAACGAAAACGAAAACGAGGGTTCGAAAGATTAGCTGGTTTTTATTCAATACGGTTCGAGATGCGAAATTTCAAGCCATTTAGCAGTAGATTCAGAATTAAGATAAGGAATGACAAATATGAAAATAAGAGCTTCCGTTCGTCAACTTTGTCAAAAATGTCGAATAATCCGTAGGCGGGGGCGCCTTAGAATAATTTGTTCCAACCTGAGACATAAACAAAGGCAAATATAACGAAACTTTGTATAATTACGTAGACAATAGATTTACAATTAAGAAGCTATAAGGGTTCGGTATGCAAAATCTTCTTTTCTACCAAGAAGTAGATTCAGAATTAAGATAAGGGTTCGGTATGCAAAATCTTCTTTTCTACCAAGAAGTAGATTTACAATTAAGAAGCTATAAGGGTTCGGTATGCAAAATCTTCTTTTCTACCAAGAAGTAGATTCAGAATTAAGATAAGGGTTCTAGATGCGAAATTTCAAGCCATTTAGCAGTAGATTCAGAATTAAGATAAGGGTTCTAGATGCGAAATTTCAAGCCATTTAGCAGTAGATTCAGAATTAAGATAAGGGTTCTAGATGCGAAATTTCAAGCCATTTAGCAGTAGATTCAGAATTAAGATAAGGAATCTGTTTTGACATCAAATGAATATATTCATCTATTTCTGACTCCTATTTAGGAGATGATACAATATGCCAAAAGCTATACCGAGAACTGGTTCACGTAGAAATGTACGTATTATTTCACGCCGGAATATACGTATTGGTTCACGCCGCAATGTACGTATTAGTATTCGTAAGATTCTAGGTAGGATACCGAGGGGGGTTATTCATATTCAAGCGGGTTTCCATAATATCATTGTCACGGTTACAGATCTACGGGGTCGGGTGGTTTCCTGGTCCTCGGCTGGTACTTGCGGATTCAAGGGTACGAGAAAAGGCACACCGTTTGCCGCTCGAACTGCAACAGAAGATGCTATTGGTCCAGTAATAAATCACGGTATGCAACGAGCAGGAGTCATGATAAAAGGTCCCGGTCTCGGAAGAGACGCAGCATTACAAGCTATTCGCCGAAGTCGTATACGATGTACTTTTATAAGGGACGTAACACCTATAGCCCATAATGGCTGTAGACCCCCGAAAAAAAGACGTATATAAAAAACAAATTAAATTTTGTTTTTATTTTGAACCTAAAAAGGGAGGTAAACTACCTATGACATACGAGGCAATACGAGTACCCATTTGGGAAACACAGTGGAGATGCGTTGAATTAAGAAAAGACAATGTGCATCTTCATTATGGACGCTTTTATCTAGCTCCACTTTTATTAGACCAGGCTGACTTAATAGGTAGTGTGATGAGAAAAGCTTTGCTTGCAGAACTAGAAGGAACACGTATCACGTATGTAAAATTGATGGACGTAGCACATCAATATTCTATTATATCAGGTGTCAAAGAACCGGTCTATGATCTTGTAATGAATTTGAAAAAGGTTGTATTGAGAAATAACCAACGGATTGATAATCCACTTACTATTTTCAAAGGGCGCCTTTCCGTCAAGGGTCCTGCAATTCTAACTGCTAAAGATATTCTTTTTAGTGATAGTGCTATAGAGGTAGTTGATAATAACCAATATATAGCAACCGTCACAGAATCCGTTCGTTTAACTGTTGACTTAATAGTGGAAAGGAAGACAAACGGTGAAAGGGGGAAACTGCATACCTTTCAAGAAGGAAGTTATCCTGTAGGTAATACATTCTCGCCTGTTCTAAATGCGAATTATAGTATTCATTACTATCCAAGAGATAAGAAGTATGATACTCATTCCTCTATAAGAGATGATAATCCCTATATAAGAGATAATCCAAAAAAAGAGGTACTCTTTCTTGAAATATGGACAAATGGGAGTTTGACTCCGGTAGAAGCACTTGATAGAACCTGCCAGAAGTTGGCTAAATTATTCACAGCTCCTTTACGTATGAACGAAAAAGACAACCAATTTACTAACAAAGACCACTTCGTTGTTTTATCCTCTTTGACTTGCCGAACTAGGTGGGAACGAATCAGACACAAGCCAACAAAAGTAGCAACGCAATCGATTT